AGGCCATGAACTAGATCAGAATTATTCTCAACGAGTCCATAAGATGTGATCCCATTTTTTTCATCAGGTCCGGGTAGAGACCAAAGGTCTTGAGCGACCGATCCGGCAGAACAACTCAAAAGGTAAAGAAGTATCGTTAATTTCTTCATACTCGTTCCAAGTTCGAAGTACCATTTGTACAAATAAGAATCCCCCCCGTCACATGATTTCTTCTTCATATAGATAGATATAGGATCTATGGAGCAATTACTTAGAAGTACATTTTGTGAAACAGCCCTTCCTATCTGATAGAAAAGGATCCCATGATCCTGAACCGATCTTACCTGAGATCGGAAATCCCAAGTTTGTCTATGAAGAACAGAGCTAATTATATTAGTGTCTATGATGGATTTTTTTTGTATAATACTAATCGATAGGGCCTCATTGTTAAGTGCTACAAGATCTCGTACATTTGAACCCATCGTTGTGGACCCGAATCCATTAGTATGGGACATTTTCTTTTCCAAGTGAAATCCCCTAGTATATGAAAGAGTGAAAAAGTGTTTTCGTTGTTGTGGAATAAGAAGCCTTCGTATCTTAATGCATGTATTGAATTTCTTCGGAGCTATTAGAGCTGGATCTACTTTTTGGGGAATATGAGTCGAAGCAATAACAAGAATATTTCTAGTGGAACATCTTTCACAATCCCTGGAGAGATAGTTCACTAAAAGACCGAGGGATAAGTAATTCGACTCATTCACATCCAGATCATGAATGTTAGGAATCCATATTATGCAAGGAGACATTGCTTTTGCTAATTCGAAGTGAAAGGTGATATAAAATCGGTCTATTTCTGGCATCATATCCATAGTTAGCGTATTCATCATAGTTAGAAGCTCCAGCTCCATATCAAGGTCACGGTCGATATCGTCACTATCGTCACTATCATCAATATCGTCACTATCATCAATATCGTCACTATCATCAATAAGAAAACCCTTAGGCTTGTCATCCAGGAACTTGTTCAGAAATACTGTAATGAAAGGAACATAGGAGTTTGTCGCTAGGTATTTGACCAAATAGGATCGTCCAGTTCCTATAGAACCTATCACTAAAATACCCCTACTAGGGGGAGGTAGGGCTAAGCGGAGCGAAAAGGGTTTTCCATGAGATGGGAAATGAAAACTATTAGCCCCCCACAAGGTTTGTGAATAAGTAATTGTCTGATAATTAGCAAGGAATATACGTCTTTCTACTAAACAGGATGTATTGAATTCATAAATCATTAGATACTTTTTATGAATGTCAACTAAGTATCGTAAGTAAATTGCTCCCGGTTGTTCACTTATTTGATAACCAGAGTTATTCTTTGATAAAAGATCACTATGAGTAAGACTCAATAGAATTTGATCAATCCTTTTTTCTGTTGTTAAGGTAGAAAACTGAACCAAGAATTCTTTTTCTTTATCATCAATCGAATCAGTGTTCCAGACCCAGGATTCTATTTGATCATCAATCCAATCACCATTCACGTTTTTTATTTTTCTTATCAAGGAATAGATTGCTTTACTTGGATGACTTAGATGTCTCGTATTTCTCGAAAAAGCGATTCGATTGATGGGATTTGGTATAATACTTATGAGATCGATGAGATTCCAATATTTATTCTTAGAACGTATGGATTTGACCCCATAAGCGGGACCACCACCCCATAGCATGTTGCCACCAAAAGCAAAACTCCGTATTTCTTCTAGAGAATCTCCTAATTGTTCCAGAGCAACTAGAAAGAGATTCTTTAACCAGAAAGAATTCAGTTCAGATGTAGGATACCTATCCAGAAGTTTTCGCAACTCAATCATGTATGATGGAATCATCAAAGATTTGACCTTTTCGAACTCTGTCTGTAACTCACTATAGACTCGAGAAACAAAGAGAAGATGTGTACGAACGAGATATCCAGCAACAAGGAGAAGGAAAAGGATTGAATAGAAGAACTCCTGAACATTTAGCGATCTCAGATGTGTCGATATCAATAGTAACTCATTATTTCGATGAGTCATTTCTTCGGACAGAATATGTAAACAATTACCCGGAATCTCACTTATCAGATTCCATTGTGGAAGACACAATGGAATCTGACGAATTCGCCATAATATATCTGACCCATGCATAATATCATGAAAAATGGATACAAATTTTTGGCTGCTACTTAGTATCGGCAATAGGTCTGAAAAAGTATCTAAAAATATGAAATTTAGATATTTGTACCCCGTCGAGGTAAGGAACCATGGTATATATGTTTGGAATAGATTCCATTTTGAGAGAATTGAAAAAACACTATCTTGTTGAAAGGTTCTATACATCTGACCTTTCTCAAGGCATTTTTGTAGACAAGAACTCCGTTTTTTCCTTTTTTCGGATGGTAAATATTTCTCAGAACATGGAGTGTGAATCCAACCCATGTTTGAATTGAAATTGAGATACTGATACAAGTTCTTCCCTTCTGAATCAGGTATATTCA